CCATACATAACATAGAAATCACACTTGGAAAGGGTGGACAATTAGCTAGAGCAGCAGGTGCTGTAGCGAAACTGATTGCAAAAGAGGGGAAATCGGCCACATTAAAATTACCCTCTGGGGAGGTCCGTTTGATATCCCAAAACTGCTCAGCAACAGTAGGACAGGTGGGCGAACGACGGGAATTGAACCCGCGCATGAAAATGAAAGCCGGGTATAAGCGTTGGCTAGGTAAACGTCCTGTAGTAAGAGGGGTCGTTATGAACCCTGTAGACCATCCCCATGGAGGTGGTGAAGGGAAGTCACCAATTGGTAGAAAAAAACCAACAACTCCATGGGGATATCCCGCACTCGGAAGAAAAAGTCGAAAAAAAAATAAATATAGTGATAATTTGATTATTCATCGTCGTACTAAATAGGAGTACAAATAGAATGTGTTTCTTCACAAAATTTGTAAATAGACATTTGATAGAATATAAATAAAAAAAAATGTAAATACAGGAGTAATTAATGTGTGACACGTTTATTAAAAAAAAACCTTTTATAGCGAATCATTTATTAATAAAAATTAATAAGCTTAACACAACAGCAGAAAAAGAAACAATATTAACTTGGTCACGAGCATCTACTATTATACCCATAATGATGGGTCATACTATTTCCATTTATAATGGAAGGGATCATTTGCCAATTTATATAACAGATCATATGGTAGGTCACAAATTGGGAGAATTTGCACCTACTATAAATTTCCGGGGACATGAAAAAAATGATAATAGATCTCGCCGTTAATTAAATAATTAAATATATATATTTAATCTAATCGTTCATATAATTTAATAGGAGATGAAACCTATGAGAACAAATAGGGGGGAAAAGTCGAATACAAAAACATACGTTTTAAGTAAACATATATGTATGTCTGTTCATAAAGCACGAAGAATAATTAATCAAATTCGTGGGCGTTCTTACGAAGAAATAATTTGCATATTAGAACTAATACCTTATCGAGCCTGTAATCCCATTTTAAAATTAATTTATTCTGCAGCAGCGAACGCTAGTCATAATAGGAATTTTATCAAAGAAACTTTAGTTATTAGTAAAACTGAAGTTAACAAGGGTACTACCATGAAAAAATCAAAAGCTCAGGCTCGAGGACGTAATTTTTTAATAAAAAAACCAACTTGTCATATAACTATTGTATTTAAATCTTTATCTGAATATGAAGAATATATCATATGGTTTAAAAAAACTGGGTGCATCTCTAAAAGAAATTATACAGATATGGGGTATAGTGGAGATGTATGGGACAAAAAATAAATCCACTTATTTTCAGACTTGGTACAACCCATAATCATCATTCCCTTTGGTTTTCCCAACCAAAAAATTATTCTTACGGTTTACAAGAAGATCAAAAAATACGGGATTTTATCAAGAATTATGTACAAAAAAATATGCGAATATCCTCCAGTGTCGACGGTATTGCGTGTATAAAGATTAAAAAACGAGTCGATCTGATTCAAGTTATAATCTATATAGGATTCCCAAAGTTATTAATAGGAGAGAAAGCGAGAGGACTTGAAGAATTACAAATGAACGTACAAAAAAAATTGAATTATAAGCTTACTATTACTATTAAAAGAATAGCAAAACCTTATGGTTACCCTACGATTCTTGCTGAATTTATAACCGAACAATTAAAAAATAGAGTGTCCTTTCGCAAAGCAATTAAAAAAGCTATTGAATTAACCAAACAAGCAAATACAAAGGGAATTCAAATACAAATTGCAGGTCGAATCGACGGAAAAGAAATTGCACGTATCGAGTGGATCAGAGAAGGTAAGGTTCCTCTACAAACCATTCGATCTAAAATTGATTATTGTTCCTATCCAACTCGAACTATCTATGGGATATTAGGCATAAAAATTTGGATATTTAGAAACGAGGAAGAATAAGGTTCTACTTGTCTATCTGTTAGTAATTGAAAACAAAAAAATTCTAAATTTTATAGGATTAAATAAACATTATATTATCTATTTACCTATCAATTTGATATAATGGGCTATGCTTAGTGTGTGACTCGTTGATTTTTTTAGGCTTCGAATTAAAGAAAAAAATGGACCAAGCTTGTAATATGAACTAATAACTATCGAACTAATAAAAAATCCATCGTTTCGTATTATCTGAACTCCAAAAAAGTCAAGATAGAATTATAATATATGGATTATATCGTTGTAACAACTAAAATACTTTTTTTTGCATAAACAAAAGACAATCTGATTATAAACTGGGAAATAAAATATAAATCAAAAAGTATGGATAAGTGGAAGAAAGGGTGAGGGAAAGAAAGAAAATATCAATGATATAGGATTCGAAATGTAAGGTCTAAATTATCTCAAAAAGTAATAAAGCATCAATTTTTTCGATTGATTTAGTCATATATTCATATAACAAAAAAATAAAGAGCTTCGAGTCAATAAAGACTAAGAATATTGACTTAAGAACGAATTTCATTTAAATTAGGAGCTCCGTTGTGAAATTCAGACCTAACTATTAATTTTAGAGACGGTGGGAACGGCGGAATTCTTGAATACATAAAATTTTATTGAACATTCATGGGGCGGGATAGCGGAACAAACAGTCAAATATACTGAGAGGTCATGAACTACTGAACTAGATAGTAAAAGAGTAAATATTCGCCCGCGAAAGTTTTATTTTTATTTTATATGGTTAGTGATAGATTCAAACATGATATAAAAATTCCTACGAAATTACATGAAATCTCAAAAATTACCAAGATTTCGTGAATTATTCATTAAATACGTGTATATCTTAATTTAAAATGAATAATTTTGGAATACTTTTTTTCATTTGCGAGGAGCTGTATGAGAAGAAACTCTCATGTACGGTTCTGTAGTAGAGATGGAATTAGGAAAAACAATCATCAACTATAACTATAACCCCCCCAAAACCAGATTACGTAAACAACATAGAGGCAGAATGACGGGAATATCTTATCGAGGCAATCGTATCTGTTTTGGTAAATATGCTCTTCAGACACTTGAACCCGCTTGGATCACATCTAGTCAAATAGAAGCAGGACGACGAGCAATGGCACGAAACCTACGTCGAGATGGAAAGGTCTGGGTACGTATATTTCTAGACAAACCAATTACAGTAAAACCAACAGAAACTCGGGTGGGTTCGGGGAAAGGATCCCCCGAATATTGGGGTAGCGGTCATTAAACCAGGTCGAATACTTTATGAAATGGGCGAAGTAACAGAAAATATAGCCAGAAAGTCTATTTCAATCGCGGCGTCAAAAATGCCTATACGAGCTAAATTCATTATTTCACAATAGAAATGTATAACTAACAAAATACTTTGATTGCAATAGGGGATTCAAAAAAATTATGATTCAACCTCAGACCCATTTAAATGTAGCAGACAATAGCGGAGCTCGAGAATTGATGTGTATTCGAATCATAGGAACTAGCAAGCGACGATATGCTCAGATTGGTGACATTATTCTTGCTGTGATCAAAAACGCAATGCCCAATATGCCCTTCAAAAAATCAGAAGTGGTTAGGGCTGTAATTATACGTACTTGTAAAGAACTCAAACGTGAAAATGGTATAATAATACGATATGATGATAATGCTGCGGTTGTCATTGATCCGGAAGGAAATCCAAAGGGAACTCGAGTTTTTGGTGGAATTGCCAGGGAATTGAGATATTTAAATTTTACTAAAATAATCTCATTAGCTCCCGAGGTATTATAATTTCATAGTCGTATATTTGATATTTGAATGAAATAAATTCATTAGTTAATTTTATTTCACGTATATGCCTTTATTTCATATTTAAACATATTTAAAAACTAAAAAAAAAATTATCATGTTAATTATATAAAAATTCGGAGTATTTGTTCATCATGAGTAATGGCACTAGTACTGATATAATAACCTCTATACGAAATGCTGACATGAATAGAAAAGGAATGGTTCGAATAGCATCGACTAATATTACCGAAAGCTTTGTTAAAATACTTTTACGAGAAGGTTTTATCGAAAACGTGAAAAAACATGAGGAAAGCAACCAAGATTTTTTGATTTCAACCCTACGACATCGAAAAAATAAGCAAAAACCATATAAAAGAAATTTTTTTAATTTAAAACAAGTTAGCCGTCCCGGTTTACGAATATATTCGAACTATGAACGAATTCCTAGAATTTTAAGTGGTATAGGTATTGTAATTCTTTCCACCCCGAAAGGTATAATGACAGACCGAGAAGCTCGATTAGAAAAAATCGGCGGAGAAATTTTGTATTATATATGGTAATTCTTTGGGTTTTGCTTGGTATGAAAGAACAAAACAAAAATGGGGTTTTATTGAATTACATTACTTACCAATGGTATGTTTCAGATTCGTTTAGATAATGAAGATCTAATTTTAGGTTATGTTTTCAGTAGTTTTATACGTATACGACCAGACTATAAAGTAAAAATTGAAATAAGTTGTTATGATTTAACCAAAGGACGTATAATTAAAATTTATAGACTATGCAACAAAGATTCAAAGGATTAGATCCTTTTTTCAATTTTAAGAAGACACAATTTGAGGTTAAATTATATTATATAAATTATAAATATAAAATAAAAATATAATTTATTTTATATTAATTTAATATTATATATTATATTATAATTTATATATTATATTATAATAATATTATAATAAAAATTAATAATTTAAAAATATAAATAAATTTCGTCCAACCAAAAAAACAGGTTCAAAATACAAAATAAAAGTCAGTAATGCTAAATATGAAAATAAGAACCTCGGTTCGTAAAATTTGTGAAAAATGTCAATTGATCCGAAAACGACGACGAATTATAGTAATTTGTTTCAACCCGAAACATAAACAAAGACAGGGATAACCCTTATAAAAATATAAAAATAAATCTTGAAAAGACCCGATTATACAAATTAATAATAAATAATAATAGAATGAATAAAAAAAAGAATAACAAAATAACACCCTTATTTTAACATGAAATGGATATATCCATATATTTCTCACCAATTCATATTTATGAAATGATACAATATGGTAAAACCTATATCAAGAATCGGTTCACGTAGGAATGGACGTATTGGTTTATCTAAGAATGCACCTAGAATTCAAAAGGGGGTTATTCATGTTCAAGCAAGTTTCAACAATACCATTGTAACTGTTACAGATGTACGAGGTCGGGTAATTTCATGGTCCTCCGCCGGTACTTGTGGATTCAAGGGTCCAAAAAGAGGGACACCATTTGCTGCGCAAACCGCAGCAGAAAACGTCATTAATACTGTAGTGGAACGGGGTATGAAAAGTGCGGAAGTCCTGATAAGGGGTCCTGGTCTCGGCAGAGATTCAGCATTACGAGTTATTCGTAGAAGTGGTATGCTATTAAGTTTTGTACGAGATGTAACCCCCATGCCACACAATGGCTGTCGACCTCCTAAAAAAAGACGTGTGTAAAAAGAAACATTGAAAATAATTCAAGAGAAATAAACGATTCAATGATCGGAGCAAACAATATTACTATGGTTCAAGAGAAAGTAACAGTAGCCACTCGAACATTACAGTGGAAATGTGTTGAATCAAAAGTGGACAATAAACGTTTTTATTATGGCCGTTTTGTTTTGTCTCCACTTATGAAAGGTCAAGCCGATACAATAGGCATTACAATGCGAAGAATTTTACTTGGAGAAATAGACGGAACGTGTATCACACGTGCAAAATCTGAGAAAATACCACACGAATATTCTACCATAGTAGGTATTCAAGAGTCAGTACATGAAATTTTAATGAATTTGAAAGAAATTGTATTGAGAAGTAATTTATATGGAACTTGGGACGCATCTATTTGTGTCAGGGGTCCAAGGTATGTAACTGCTCAAGACATAATTTCACCGCCTTTTGTGAAAATCGTTGATAATACACAGTATATAGCTAGTTTGACAGAACCCATTGATTTTTGTATTGGATTACAAATCGAGCGGAATCGTAGATGCCGTATAAAAACGTTAAATAATTTTCAAGACGGAAATTTTCCTATAGATGCAGTATTCATGCCTGTTCAAAATGTGAATCATAGCATTTATTCCTATGGAAATGAAAAACAAGAGATACTTTTTATCGAAATATGGACAAATGGAAGTTTAACTCCGAAAGAAGCACTTCATGAAGCTTCCCGAAACTTAATTGATTTATTTATACCTTTTCTACATGTGGAAGAAGAAAACTTACATTTAGAAGACAATACATACAAAATGACTTTACCGCTTTTTACCCTTAATGATAGATATAATAGATTCACTAAACTAAGGATAAATAAAGAAAAAATAACATTGAAATATATTTATATTGACCAATTAGAATTGCCCCCCAGGATCTATAATTACCTTAAAAGTTCAAATATACATACATTGTTGGATTTTGTGAATAAAAGTCAAGAAGATCTTATGAAAATAGAGCATTTTCGAATAGCCGATGTAAAACGGATATGGAATATTCTAGACGAACATTTCGAAATGAATTTCTTCAAAAAGAACTTTTAAATCTATTTTGCTATAAAATGTTTTAAAATTCGATTAGAAGGGTGTTTTGAACCTTTAGTATGTAGTATAATCCATATATTTGGATTGTAATAGATACTGAATCTAATTGAACAAATGTATCTAGGGAAAAAATTCAGTTTGAAACAGGTATTCCCTAGATACACACATATAGAATTAGAATTAATTTCTATTTATTATTTATATTATACAATTTATATTATACAATATATTATACAATAATATAATAATATAATATATATAATTATTGTATAATTATATTAAAAAATAAATATTAATCTTTTTCTTTCAATTTCATTTTAATTAATTTCAAAAAGACCTAACGTTAAGGATTTATCAATAGGTAATGTTGCCCCAATGCCCAACCAAAGGGCTGTTGTAGTACCAATCAAAAAAAAGGTTGTCGCTATTGGACGCCGAAATGGATTTTGGAATTTATTAACATTTTCCAAAAAGGGTACTATTAATAATCCCACGGGTACTGAAATCATTAAAAGAACACCTAATAATTTATTGGGTACTGTACGAAGTATTTGAAATACAGGAAAGAAATACCATTCTGGTAATATTTCCAAAGGAGTTGCAAAAGGATCCGCGGGTTCACCAATCATTGATGGTTCTAAAACCGCTAAGCCCACGTTACATGCAATTGTTCCTAAAATGACTACCGGAAAAATATATAAAAGGTCATTTGGCCATGCGGGTTCTCCATAATAATTATGGCCCATCCCCTTGGCCAATTTAGCTCTTAATACAGGATCATTAAAATCAGGTTTTTTTGTTATTGAGATAGGTGATGATAGATCTACCCCCCGAAGGAACCGGATATGATAATTTTTTATCATCCGGCTCGAGCAAAAGAATCAAGGGGATGAAAAAAAGAAATGTTATTCCAATTTATATTATACACATCTATACAAATCGGAATGCTTATATGTAATAAAGTAAAAAAACTTTTATAGGATTCCATCTATTTATCCACACAATATAGCCATTTCTTGTTCTGGTCTTACAAAGTATATAAGTAAATACTCAACACCCCAATAAGCTTACAAAGTTGATCATGATAAAATGCTTTCTGGGTCGTCTCAAACCTCTCAATTAGTGTTTATACCCAAGATAGTTGGGTACTTTTTACATGCAAAGGTAAAGGGTTTACTTGTTACTAACAAAGTATAGCCTTTGTTCTTCTTTAGATCCTTTGTTTCACTCCGATAATGTTATCAATCTAATCAATGCAAAAGAAATGAATGCATTTCCATACTATTAGTGAAATAGATAAAAAAAAATCTTAATTATGCTACCCCATTACTTAGTAGACTGGATCTTACGAAGCCTATACACAACCCGACTTTAGGGCTACTGTAGATCATAGAAAAGATTATCTTCAATCGAACCGTCTTACGCGAGATTACGCCGATGGTTGAAACAAGAACACACTTGATTATGAATTAAAATGTGGCAGATAGATAAGAGTGTAGGTCTGCATGGCTAAATCGGTAGTTCAAGTCACACACTGCCATAATCCATTTTTTTCTCTTCGGAGAATTCACTTCAACTATTCATATTAACTAAACTACAGTTAAACTACAGTACAGAGTTGAAGAAAAATTTCCAAAGACATGTTTTATTCTTTTCAATAATCCACACTTATAGCAATGAAAACCTATTGTTCCTCTACCAAGTGATAAACTATTTATGCCAAATAGTTATGATCCATCTTTTCTATAAAGGACCTGAAATACCTTGTTTACGTATCATTAAAAAGTGCATTAACATAAATATGGCAGTAAGAAGCGGCAATACAAAAGTGTGTAAACTATAAAATCGAGTTAAAGTGAATTGTCCCACACTAGCACTTCCACGTAATAACTCTACCAGAGGCGATCCTATTACAGGAATACCTTCAGGTACACCTGTTACAATTTTTACCGCCCAATAACCAATTTGGTCCCGAGGTAAAGAATAACCAGTTACACCAAAAGATGCGGTCAATACAGCCAGAACCACACCCGTAATCCAAGTCAATTCGCGAGGTTTTTTAAATCCACCCGTGAGATATACACGAAATACGTGCAGGATCATCATTAGGACCATCATACTTGCCGACCACCGATGAACCGATCGGATTAACCAACCAAATTTTGTTTCCGTCATTATGTATTGAACAGAGACAAAGGCCTCAGTAACGGTCGGACGATAGTAAAAGGTCATAGCAAATCCTGTAGCTACTTGTACTAAAAAACAAGTAAGCGTAATTCCTCCTAGACAATAAAATATATTGACATGAGGGGGTACATATTTACTAGTTATATCATCTGCAATCGCCTGAATCTCGAGACGTTCTTCAAACCAATCATAGATTTTATTGAGATAGGTAAACCAAAGAAACTCCCTCTCTTAGAACTGTATATGAGACTTTTATCTCGTACAGCTCAAGCAGAAACACCTCAATACATATGTATTTAAAACTTATGAATCCTCCTTTTTTTTCTTTTCTCGAAAAATTGAAAAAAAAATACGAAAACTCTTTTTTTGTGATGATAATGCCACAATATCAAGTTGGCTCATTTATATGTTGATCGTTACGGGCTTCTTGAATTTTCTCTTTACCTATTTCTTTGATTTAGTATTTTTGTTTGCATGCATAGAACATATAAATAAATAGGATCCGGTTTTACTATTATTTTCTTTATTATTGATAGGAATTTCTCTTGTTAGGACTCTATGAATCGAATGAAACCTCAGATTCAGACTAGAACTACCATGATTCAATAAAATCTCCAAGCTAAGCTAAGACCAAACACAGATTCCATGAGTAAAAACCATAAGATCATCACTTATTCACTGAATCGATCTAATGACTAAAAATAAAAAACGCACACATTTTTTTGTACAAAATAAGCAAGCTTGAAAGAATAAAAAAACCGTCCATAATTTATTGAAAATTTGTTGGAGTTCAAGGAATATTCAGTATGAATCATAGTTACAATATTTCTTGATTTATTTCATATATTCCGTGTTCCAGATACTAGAATCAATATTCGACGAGGTAGAACCATCTCTATCAAGAAAGATGACAGACCCATTCTCTGTATTATCAATAGAAGCCATTCTAACAAGTCACACACTCATATTCCAGAAATACAGTACATAAAAAAAAATTTCACGGTCGAACTACCAAAATAGAATGGACTAGAAATTCAAGACCTAATCTCCTTGTATTGCAAAACTAGGATCTCGTAGATCTTATGATCTAATTCATTGAAATTCCATACAGTAAAACGGAAGAATTATAAATTTCCAAAATAATAGATAGAAATATTGCAAATAGAACCATTGCAACACCCATCAAAAGGGTAGTTCCCCACCCGGGAGCCACTTTACCATATTCCGAATTTAATGGTTTTAATAACGATCCTGTGTTAGTTCTTTTTGAAACAGATTTCGAACTAACCTCAATGGTTTGTGTTGCCATAAATCCTAGTGTATTGATTAAGATCTGTTGACTTTGTATACCATTACGTTGTAAATAATCTTATCATAGATCTATTGCAATCTTGAAATTATATAACAATGGAAACAGCAACCCTAGTTGCCATCTCTATATCTGGTTTACTTGTAAGTTTTACTGGGTACGCCTTATATATCGCCTTTGGGCAGGCCTTTCAACAACTAAGAGATCCGTTCGACGAACACGGGGACTAGTTGAAGTAATGAGCCCTTCTGAGGGCTCATTACTTCAACTAAAATTCATCTTTTTTGTTTTGTTGGAACTTTAGGCGGTTCTCGAAAAAAGATAGCGAAAAAAAGAATTCCTAGAGTCGAGACTAAAAGAAATGTATAAACCAATGCTTCCATAGATTCAATCGTGGTTTACAATTATAGCTTCCGTACCTAATTATGTTTATTTCGAATTGTTTCACGGAGAAAGAAAAAGCAGAAGTCAAAAAGCGTACAATTCAATATTTCTATGATAACCGGGCCATGTCAACTGCCAAAAATGAAATAGAAGCGAAAAAGTGTTGTATCAGACTACCTGTCTTCTTGTAGTTGGATCTCCAAGTTTTTGGAATGTTCCAAATTCTACTTGAGCATCTAAATCTGGGTCAATACCAGCAAAAACATCTCGGAACAAGGTTCTAGCACCATGCCAAATATGTCCGAAGAAAAAGAGCAAAGCAAAGGAAGCATGCCCAAAAGTAAACCAACCTCTTGGACTGCTACGAAAAACCCCATCCGATTTCAACGTAGCACGATCAAATTCAAAAATTTCACCCAATTGAGCGCGTCGAGCATATTTTTTAACGGTAACAGGATCACTATAACTGACTCCATTGAGTTCGCCACCATAAAACTCAACAGTTACACCTACTTGTTCGACACTATACTTCGATTCTGCCCTTCTAAAAGGCGCATCCGCTCGAACAACTCCGTCTCCGTCGATCAAAACAACCGGAAATGTTTCAAAAAAAGTAGGCATACGACGTACAAAAAGTTCGTGCCTTTCTTTATCTCTAAAGATGGGGTGTCCTAACCATCCAACAGCTATTCCATCTCCGTTGTCCATTGAACCCGCTCTGAATAATCCGCCCTTTGCCGGATTATTGCCGATGTAATCATAAAAGGCTAATTTTTCAGGAATTTTAGACCAAACTTCCGATAAACTTTTTTTTTCGGAGAGCCCGGTTCCAACTATTCGATATATTTCTTGCTGGAAGTATCCCTGATCCCATTGATAACGAGTGGGGCCAAATAATTCGATCGGCGTAGTTGCTGAACCATACCACATGGTTCCAGCAACTATAAAAGCAGCAAAAAAAACAGCAGCAATACTACTGGAAAGAACGGTTTCTATATTTCCCATACGTAATCCTTTGTATAGACGTTGAGGTGGACGAACACAAAGATGGAATAGGCCCGCTAATATCCCCAATGTTCCTGCTGCAATATGATGAGAAGCTATCCCTCCTGGAACAAAAGGATCAAACCCTTCCACACCCCACGCCGGATTTACGGGTTCTATTTTTCCTGTTAGTCCATAGGGATCAGAAACCCATATTCCAGGACCATACAGGCCAGTTACATGAAATGCACCAAAACTAAAGCAAGCCACCCCTGAGAGAAATAAATGAATTCCAAATATTTTGGGCAAATCCAAAACGGGTTTTCCTATACGGTCATCAAAAAATATTTCTAGATCCCAATAAACCCAATGCCAAATAGCAGCTAAGAAACACAAACCAGAAAATGCAATATGTGCCCCTGCCACGCCTTCATAACTCCAAATACCCGGATTCGTTATATCCCCCCCTGTGATACTCCAACCACTCCATGAATTGGTTATTCCTAAACGAGTCATAAAGGGTATAACGAACATACCTTGTCTCCACATTGGATCAAGAACTGTGTCAGAGGGATCAAAAACTGCTAATTCATATAGAGCCATCGAACCGGCCCAACCAGAAACCAGAGCTGTATGCATTATATGGACAGCAATTAACCGACCGGGATCATTCAATACGACGGTATGAACACGATACCAAGGTAAACCCATGGAAATACCCCTTACTTTAGTCAAAGATAAAATTTGATTTTATTGCATTGGGAAAAACTACAGACCTAGTTGCTTTCAGTAGATTATCGCGAAACAGGGATTTCTCTTTTTCTATTCTATTGGCATTATGCTACTAATAACCAAACAATTCCGTTTGTAGGAACAAAGAGAAACAGATTTATTTTATACCCGATAAGTATCAATACGCAATGAGGGATTACTACCACTTTACTTTATATGAGCAGCTGTGTCCCATCAGGTTTTGCAAAGGACCTGACTATTCGTAAGAATTTTACTTTAGAATTTGACTTTACTAGGATTGATTTTTATTATTTTTATGATTATGAAGATAATAAACTCATTGTTACGTTTCCACATCAAAGTAAAATAGAGTCCTAAAAGTCCTTATTTTTTTATTTCATGCCTATTGGTGTTCCAAGAGTACCCTTTCGACTGCCCGGAGAGGCATATTCAACTTGGATTGACATATAGTGCGACTTGTCAGATATTTTGGGACATATGGGATTTCCCCGTTTGTTATCTTTCCGAGATATCCTATGTTTGTTTCACCCTAAAATGTAATTGAATCATCAAAAAATTGAAGCGTGAAGTACAATTAATTGGATCCCTTTTTGTGGGGAGTTCGGATTAATATTATCAATTACAATTCAGATAGTTTATGGTTGACTTGACTGAACAAATAAAATGAAGTATCCAGGCTCCGTTTAGAAAACACGAGTGGGAAATATATGTATTGTATAATTGGAATGGTTTATCTTCGAGTAATATGACCAATATTTGTCATAAGATTGGCAAAAGATAGGAATGAAATGAATTGAAAAAAAGTAAGGTTGTGTAGGAAAGCAAAAAGAAATGGTAATGGTATTAGGAGCATTTGTCCTATATATGCAAATCAAAATCGGTCGTATTTTTACCCGGAGTAGAGCAGAAACCTAAAAATATTAAAGAGTCCCATTCAGGAACAAGAAAATAGCATCGTGATTTGGATTGAATATCGGTGAAAAGAATACATCAATGATAGGTTAGTTCGATAAGTTTCTTTATTTTTTATTCGAATTCTGGGGAAAAAGAAAAACACTCAGACTTTTTGAAATATGCAATAAAAAAGTTCCTTTGTTAATTTAGTAAAGAATCCGCTATGAAAAAAGAAAGTGGCGGAAATCTACAATACACATTGATTTTTCCCCAATTTTTTGGAACCGTATGCATCAAAAGGTGCATGTATGGTTTCGAAGGGAGACAGTTTAATCCTAATTAACCGACTTTATCGAGAAAGACTCCTTTTTTTAGGCCAGGGGGTTGATAATGAGATCTCGAATCAACTTATTAGTCTTATGATATATCTCAGTATAGAAAATGATACCAAAGATTTTTTTTTTTTTATAAACTCTCCCGGCGGGTGGGTAATACCCGGAGTTGCTATTTATGATACTATGCAATTTGTGCGACCAACGGTACATACAATATGCATGGGATTAGCCGCTTCAATGGGATCTTTTCTCCTGGTCGGCGGGGCTATTACCAAACGTCTAGCATTCCCTCACGCTTGGCGCCAATGAGTTTTTTTATTTGAGAGAAAAAATAAAACTATGCCTTCTCTATATGAAATAGGAATATTAAGTAATAATAGCATGGCACTTCGAATTCGATATGAAATTTTTTTTATTATTTTTCAAAACCAAAACATTCGATTATGTATCGAGAGAGTAGTATGAGATTAAAAAATCGTTTCGTTTTTATATATCGGGATTTTGTTTCAGCGGCACAAACTTTTCAACTTGGGAGGCTATGAACAATTTTTATGTTATGAAAGAATATTCAAAAATAAAGAGTACGAAAAAAATAGAATTGATTCTTTTTTATTTTTTTATTTGATTGAATCGAAAAGAAACTTTGGGATTGCCGGTTTACAGACGCAATAAATATATAAAGCAACGGTGCCATCATATTATGTTTCTCTGGAAAAGAAAATAAAGATGTCAAAATGGCAAATTTACAGATTTAGGTTTGATTGATAGTTTATTTATCTTTCTTCGATGGAAAGTGAAAATAAATTACATTGTGGAGCCGTATGCAACGTGCAAAAGATGCCCGTACGGTTGTTCAATTTGCCTTTTTTTATTCGCCCCATCATGAGAAATAGAATAACTTTTTTCACATCATCAGGGTAATGATTCATCAACCTGCTAGTTCTTATTTTGAGGCCCAAACAGTAGAATTTGTCCTAGAAGCGGAAGAACTTCTGAAATTGCGCGAAACCCTGACCGAGATTTATGTACAAAGAACGGGCAAACCCTTATGGGTTGTATCAGAAGACATGGAAAGGGATGTGTTTATGTCAGCAACAGAAGCCCAAGCTCATGGAATTGTTGATCTTGTAGCGGATGGTGGATGAATGAAACGGCCCTGTATTTCACGCAAATATCCTGATTTCTCTTTTTAAATTCTATTAACTAAAAGTCATTCATAATTATCTGGTTAGGATCGATCTAAACCGGCCCATTATGGATATGATTCATCATGCCAACTATTAAACAACTTATTAGAAATACAAGACAGCCAATCAAAAATGTCACAAAATCCCCCGCTCTTCGGGGATGTCCTCAGCGCCGAGGAACATGTACTAGGGTGTATGTGTGACTCGTTCAAATTCTAGCAAATCCTATATAGCATAACATAAACAATTATGTATGAAATTTATGGTTTTATATTGGTGTAAATCTACTCACCTCAATTTACGATAAGAAACAATTCTCTAGTGTTAGCAAATGCTTATTTCATTAAAGCGTAGAAATCCTTATTTTAGTTAAAGCTCGCATTCTTGCAAGAAGGAACGGACTAACAGGATCAGCTACCCAGCCAACTTTCCTAATTAAATACCGTTACTATATAAATCGATTTTATTGTGAAAGATCTAGTACTAGATAATTCATAGGTGGAGCAATGGTGAACTGTACAAGTGACCAATAACCATGTTAGTTGGGGGGTGGCTCCGGTGTATAGAGAGGACCTCACCGTTTTATTATTTTATTTAATAAATAACCATAGAAACGATGTAACCTACCATTTCATTTTGTTTTTATATATATGGATTATCTATATTTCTGACATCTAATACTAATCCAAATTTTTAATTTGGTGTAAAATGCCTAGAAAAAAATAAACAAACAAATATGGTGGTCGGGAGGGAAGGGTTATAGTAGCAAAAATCGTTGGAATTTTTATTTTATACATTGGAACAATCGTTTTGTTATTTGTTATTAATAGACAGTTATTAATAGACAGGGAAAATAATAACTAAAAGAAAATAAATTCATTAGTTATTAGTTAGTAATTAAAGTTCCATTTAAGCAATGACCAGAATTAGGCGAGGATATATAGCTCGGAGGCGTAGAACAAAAATTCGTTTATTTGCAGCAAGCTTTCGAGGAGCTCATTCAAGGATTACTCGAACTATTACTCAACAGAAAATAAGAGCTTTGGTTTCGGCTAATCGGGATAGAGATAGACAAAAGAGGGATTTTCGTCGTTTGTGGATCCTTCGGTTAAACGCAGTAATTCGCGGGAATAAGGTATCACATAGTTATAGTAAATTAATATATGATCTGCAGAAGAAGTTGTTTCTTAATCGTAAAATACTAGCACAAATAGCTATATCAAATAGGAACTGTCTTTATATAATTTTCAATGAGATTATGAAATAAGGAGATTGGAAGAAATGCATCGGAATGATTTAAATAGTGTTCCCCGGAGAATAAACTCCGGGAAAGTGGAGTCGAAAGAAACGAAATTAGAATGATAAAAACAGAGGATTAAAATATGATACTCTAAAATATTCAGAACATGCTCAATAAAAAAACATTATTCTGCGTTTAAGTTCGGATTGTAATTTGGATTCAATTGAAGAATAAGCTTATTTTTTTCTGGTTCCAAAGCCAAAGGTTCTAGAAGCGAGCTTGGTTCTTTCAAATTGTTTCTCATTATTAAGAAAGGGTAATAAAGATAAAATACGAGCCTGTTTTATAGCACTAGTAATTAATCGTTGTTGTTTCAAGTTCAATTTATTTACTCGTCTAGATAATATTTTTCCCTGTTCACTAATAAATCGATTAATTAAACTCATGTTTCTATAATCAATTTGATCCGCCGAACCAATCGGGGGCAATCGACTATGAAAAAGTCGATTGGATTTCAGAAAGCGTCGTTTGAGTTTATCCATAATTTTTTGATTCCTTATTCCGAAATCCTAATTCCGACAGATTGAAATTAATTCCAATTACGCAATAGGATTTGTTTCTATTTGTATTTTTGATTTTGTATTATATATAGAAATAGAACATTATATTATATAATGATATGATGATAATAATGTTATTTGTTGCTGGTATTTGACAGGTTTACATATCATATATAAATTAATGTAATCTATTTCTTTACCTCCCCATGAACCGTATGTTTGAAACAACAAGGACAAAATTTTAGTAATTCCAATCGACTGGGCGTATTGTGTCGATTCTTTTGAGTAATATATCTGGAAATACTTGTGGATTCCTTATTAATACTCTTTCGAACACAGCTGATACACTCTAAAATAACCGTTACCCGGGCATCTTTACCACCTTTGGCCATGAACCTCCTTTGGATTTTTGATTCACTTAACTCTTCTAGTTCCAATCCAAAATGAAGAAAGTAACAAAAAAATAGAAATTATTAACTCAAAATTCAATTCTAAAAATAAAGGGGAGAGAAATAATATCTCTTGTCAATAACTAGACTGAAAAAAAGGGAATATTAACGCATCTGGGAAAAATCGATTGATCTCTATCAATAGACCCGCCAAAGATCCAAACCATACAGTACTTAGTATCGGTGCCGTGGAGAGATAAGTTTTTAGATCTCGCATTGAAAATACTCCTTATTTTATTTTTATTGAAATACATTGTATCTGTATTTAAAGTTAAGAACCGCTTCTAGTTATAGGTGGAATTCTTGATTAAAATGTACAATCAATTTGGTAGATAAACTTTCCTTTTCTTAAAACATAAAAAAAAATTCCCTCTTTCCTGAACATTCTGTAAATTGAGTCGTTTTTTTACGGTTGGTTTCATTTCATATGTTATATAAAAAATAAAAAAAATGAGACCAAAAAACAGAAAAAATGATGCATATCAATGAAATCAATGAAAGAAATACCGATATGGAAACAAAGATGGGGATTCTTTACAATGATACTGTAACTCAATTGAAAGGGATGTAGCGCAGTTTGGTAGCGCATTTGTTTTGGGTACAAAATGTCA